TTAATGAATTTGTTACAAAATCAAGTTTCAATTTAAAGAGACTCTTTCCAATAGTAATAGAAAAGTAATAGAAAAAAAATCACAAAGAAGAAAAAGAAGAAAAAATGGATGAAGAAATTAATAAAAAGATTAATACATAAAATAAATATAATAAGAGATAAAAAGAGATGCGACCACCTCCTACATATTTTATGCCTTCTCCTGCAAAGAAACTTGTAAAACCAACTCCATTGGTAATTCCATCAATTACTCGTCTATCAAAAAAAGAAGTTAATTCTGCTAATCTTCTTATGCCTTCTGTTAAAGATATTGCATAAAAAACATCTATGTAACCACGATTATAGGACCAATCATATATCACATTTATTATTTTGTCCCTAAGAATTCTCTTAGGACCTTTTTTAGCAACCAAATTAAGGAATTTCAAATTTTGTAAGGATGAATAAATCGGCTTATATAAAGAAGACGCTATAAATATCCCAAAAGAAGCTATACTGACTGAAAAAGTTGAATTTGTTACAAATTCATACCAATCTACAGACTTATTTTGATTTTGATGTAAAAGACTTAAAGACGGAATTAACAGTTTGGATAATATATCAAAATTCATTTCTTCTTGATTGAATTGATTGAAAGGTATTCCTATAGCTCCAATAAACAAGGTAAATAGTACCAAAACAAGCATCGGAAATAATATAGTATTATCCGATTCCTGGGGATAGGAAAAAATTCTTTTAGTACCAAAATGATTAATAGTAATAAAAGGACACGTCATCTTTCTTACAGTACCACCAGTTTGATATATTTTCTTCCAAAAAAAACAAAAAAAAGAAGCTCTTTCATTATTATTTTTATTATTTATTGTTAATAAAGGTAATAAACGCATTTTTTTTTTTAAGATTTTTGATCCCTGTTTACCCCATAAAGATATTGAATAGAATGCGCTGTTTTTTTTACCACTATAATTTTGAAAATAAATATTTAAATGCCCTTCAAAAGTAAGTAAATAAACCCGAAACATATAAAATGCAGTTAATCCTGCTGTGGAAAAAGCTATTATTGCGAAAATAGGTGAATACGACCAACTATCATTAAGAATTTCATCTTTGGACCAAAAACAGGCGAGAGGTGGAATACCACAAAGAGAAAGGGTTCCTAATAAAAAAGCAATTTTTGTAATTGGAACATGTTTTGTTAAACCACCCATAAGAACCATATTTTGACTCTTATCCGGAGAATAGCCAACAATAACTTCCATTGAATGAATAATGGATCCAGATCCTAAAAACAACAACGCTTTCGAATAAGCATGAGTAATCAAATGAAATAAAGCGGCTCGATAGGAGCCCATACCTAAAGCTAACATCGTATAACCCAATTGAGACATTGTAGAATAAGCTAAACCTCTCTTAATATCTTTTTGAGCAAAAGCTAAAGTGGCTCCTAATAGTACTGTTATTATACCTATCAAAGCTATTAGCTTCATTATGTAAGGTATAACTACGAAAAGAGGAAGAAGTCGAGCTACAAGAAAAATTCCCGCTGCTACCATGGTAGCAGCATGTATTAGAGCCGAAATAGGGGTGGGTCCTTCCATGGCATCCGGTAACCACACATGAAGGGGGAATTGCGCCGATTTAGCAATTGCACCGGAAAATAATAGGAAAGCGCACAAGGTAACAAATAAAAAATGAACCTCATTATCATTATTATAAATCAAGTTATTGAATATTTCAAACAAATCCTGAAATTCGAAACTGCCTGTTATCCAATAAAGACCTAAAATTCCTAATAATAAACCAAAATCGCCTACACGATTAGTTACGAATGCTTTTTGACAAGCATTGGACACAATAGGTCGTGTGAACCAAAAACCTATTAATAGGTAAGAGCACATTCCAACCAATTCCCAAAAGATATAAATTTGGATTAAATTCGAACTGGTAACTAATCCCAGCATTGAAGTATTGAAAAAACTCATATAAACAAAAAATCTCAAATAGCCTTGATCATGAGACATATAACTGTCACTATAAACAAGAACCAAAATTCCAACCGTAGTAATTAATATTAACAAAATAGAAGTAAGTGGGTCAATCAAGTACCCGAACTCTAAGGAAAAATCATTGTTGATGGTCCAAGACCATACATATTGATAAATGGAACTACTATTTATTTGCTGAATAAACAGATCGATCGAAAAAACCATAACTATACTTAACAATAAAACACTGGGAAAAGCCCATATACGGTGAAGTTTTTTTGTTGACACCGGAAAAAGTAGCAGTCCCATTCCTATTAACATAGGGACTGGAAGTGTAACGAAAGATATAATCCATAAATATTGATATGTATGTTCCATAAAAAAAATCTTATTATTTTTAATAAAAAAAAAAAAATGAATTAAGTTTAACTTATTTTATAACTGTCTTGACAATTTTTATTTTTAATCACTATAGAAAATATAACCTTTGATGCTTTCAATCCAATTATAAAGAATAAAGAAGTACCAGGTAGATAAAAATGTGTAAATTTTGACTGATCTAGTTTAGATCATATGTTTGGGCTGGATAATGTATCAAGGTATATACATTAAATTAGATAAGATTTTTCAATTTTAATTTTAAAGAATTAAAGAATTTTAAAGTCCGGGACAGAACTCGAAACTTTTTTCTTATATTATATGTCCATAAATCAATATCAATACCTAATGGGGTTGCTAAACCTTAACACAAATTTTCTACCTAACGAAACCCTAAGGATTAATACAATAAAATAGTTTCAGAAATCCCTTGAATGGAATGTTGAAATTGAAAAAATGAAAAAAAAAAATTCATTTTTTTTTTTTCATTAATTTTAATGTTTCTAAAAAAATATTACATTGAATTAACTCCTTCAAGCTCGCCGATTGAATAAAAAAAGGTTATTATAATTTTGAGCAAGCCGCCATGGTGAAATCGGTAGACACGCTGCTCTTAGGAAGCAGTGCTAGAGCATCTCGGTTCGAGTCCGAGTGGCGGCATAACATTTTTAAATTATCTATTTTAAAATTATCTAATTATTAAAAGGATAGAATAAATCCTATAATGAATTCAATTCTGTATGTAGAATTATGGATAATTAAAGTATTCCCCCCTTTTTTTTATGATATTTTTGACTTTAGAACATATATTAACTCATATATCTTTTTCGGTCGTTTCAATTGTAATTATAATTCATTTTCTAACCTTATTAGTCAATGAATTCGTGGGACTCTATGATTCGTCAGAAAAAGGCATGTTAACTACTTTTTTCTGCCTAACAGGATTACTAATTACTCGTTGGATTTATTCGGGACATTTACCAATAAGTGATTTATACGAATCATTAATATTTCTTTCATGGATTTTCTCTATTATTCATATGGTTCCATATTTTAAAAAACATAAAAATTATTTAAGCACAATAACCGCACCAAGTACTTTTTTTACCCAAGGCTTTGCTACTTGGGGTCTTTTAACCGACATGCATCAATCTAAAATCTTAGTACCCGCTCTCCAATCCCAGTGGTTAATAATGCACGTAAGTATGATGGTATCGGGCTATGCAGCTCTTTTATGTGGATCATTATTGTCAGCAGCACTTCTAGTAATTACATTTCGAAAAGTCATAAGAATTGTTGGTAAAAACAATAATTTATTAAATGATTCATTTCCTGTTGATGAGATCCAATACATGATGGAAAAAAAAAGTATTTTAAAAAATACTTTTTTTCCTTCTTCTAGGAATTATTACAGGTTTCAATTGATTCAACAATTAGATCATTGGGGTTTTCGTATTCTTAGTATAGGGTTTCTTTTTTTAACCATAGGTATTCTTTCAGGAGCAGTCTGGGCTAATGAAGCATGGGGATCATATTGGAATTGGGACCCAAAAGAAACTTGGGCATTTATTACTTGGACCATATTCGCGATTTATTTCCATACTCGAACAAATAAGAATTTGGAAGGTTTAAATTCTGCAATTGTCGCTTCTATCGGTTTTCTTATAATTTGGATATGCTATTTTGGGGTTAATTTATTAGGAATAGGACTACATAGTTATGGTTCATTTACATTAATATCTAATTGAATTGAAGAAAGAGTTTGACAAATATAACCATAGGACAGTTTAACATATATATAAGAAGCTTCAGGGAAGTCGTTGAGAACCTTTTGAATCACTCAAGTAATGGAGTGATTCAAAAGGTTCTCGCAAATGCTAAACATATCTGATTACAATTCCGTTTTTTTTTTTATTTTATAATAACTAATAACTACCTATAAAAAAAATTACCTATAAAAAAAATTAGCTATAAAAATAATTAGATAGAATAGCTTCGACCTTGTCAACTGATAATGAGAAAACGAAATCCGGATAAATACCAATACTGATTACAGGCAGAAGGATAGCAATCGAAACAAATAATTCTCGTGGTCCAGAATCAAAAAAATAAGAATTTCTGGCATTAAACAGCTTGTATCCATAGAACATCTGGCGTAACATAGATAATAAATAAATAGGAGTCAATATCGTTCCAACTGCCGTTACAAAAGTAATTAGTATTTTTGACATTAAAAAATATTTTTTGGCAGTAATTATTCCAAAAAATACTACCAATTCCGCAAAAAAACCGCTCATGCCCGGTAATGCAAGAGAAGCTAATGATAAGATACTGAACATCATGAATATTTTTGGCATTAGGGTAGCCATTCCGCCCATTTCGTCAAGATAAACAAGACGTATTCTATCATAACTTGTTCCTGACAAGAAAAAAAGCGCAGCGCCGATAAATCCATGAGATATTATTTGTAAAATGGCCCCGTTGAGTCCCATATCGCTTATAGAGCAAATTCCTATAATTGTAAAACCCATATGAGATACAGAAGAATAGGCTATTCTTTTTTTTAAATTTTTTTGACCAGAAGATGTTGAAGCTGCATAGATTATTTGTATTGCGCCTACTATTATCAACCAAGAAGAAAATATAGAATGGGCGTGGGATAATAATTCCATATTTATTCGAACCAATCCATATGCTCCCATTTTTAATAAGATTCCGGCTAAAAGCATACAAGTACTGTAATGTGCTTCTCCATGGGTGTCTGGTAACCATGTATGTAAGGGTATAATCGGTGATTTGACAGCAAAAGCAATAAGAAATCCAATATAGAATAGTATTTCCAAGGTCACAGGATATGATTGATTAGCTGATGTTTCAAAATTGAATGTTGGTTCATTGGAAGCATAGAAAGCGATACCTAAGGCCCCCATTAATAAAAAAACAGAACTTCCTGCAGTATACAAAATAAATTTTGTAGCTGAATACAGACGTTGCTTTCCCCCCCACATAGCTAGAAGTAGATAAACAGGAATTAATTCTAACTCCCACATAATGAAAAAAAGTAAAAGATTTTGAGAAGAAAATAATCCTATTTGACCACTATACATTGCTAACATCAAAAAATGAAATAATCGGGAATCCCGAGTAATTGGCCGAGCCGCTAAAGTAGCTAAAGTGGTGATAAATCCGGTCAGTAAAATAGGTCCTAGAGAAAGTCCATCTATTCCTAATCTCCAGTAAAAATCAAAAAAATTAATCCATTTATAAGACTCCGTCAATTGGATTAAGGGATCGTCCAATTGGAAATAATAAGAGAATGCATAGGTCATTAAAAGGAGTTCTATTACACATATAAGTATAGTATACCACCGAATTACCTTATTTCCTCTATGAGGGAAAACGAAAATCAAGAAACCCGCGGATATTGGTAAACCTACAAATATTGTTAACCAAGGAAAAGAATTCGTGGTAAAGACAAGATACACTTGGACAAGAAAAACCCGTACTCGAAAAAAAAAATAATAAAAAAAAAAAATAGATTAGGTTTTCGAGTACGGGTTTTTGTCGGTAAACAAAAAATCAAATGTATTCAAGTGGCTTTTTCTGGAAAGTATTAATAAGCTAGACCCATGCTTCGAGTTGTTTCATGCCATAGATAAACTCGAACACTCAAGAAATCTGTTGGACAGGCGGATTCGCATCTCTTACAGCCAACACAGTCTTCTGTTCTTGGAGCAGAAGCAATTTGCTTAGCTTTACACCCGTCCCAAGGTATCATTTCTAATACATCCGTGGGGCAGGCCCGGACACATTGAGTACACCCTATACATGTATCATAGATTTTTACTGAATGTGACATTGGATCTATAATTTTTTTTTACGTCATAAATTTTCGATCTAGTAAATTTTTAAATGAATCATATATTTAGACACCAGATGAATCAATGATTTATCATAATTTGTCTATTCAATTTCGGATCGACTCATGAGATAGAACCAAGATACTTTAATTTCTTACGTTTTCGTAAACATTATCAGATACGCTATGTATTATAGATGTCAATTCAAATTAATGAATCTAAATATTTTATATGATTAATACTACTTATTCAACAAATTCAATTGATTAATACGGATTGATTTTCTGTTACGATAAATTGACGAAACTATAGCCGGCCCGATAGCTGCTTCAGCGGCTGCGATAGATATAACAAAAATTGAAAAAATATTTCCTTTTAATTGTCGACTATCAAAAAAATCAGAAAATGTTACCAAATTTATATTGACGGCATTCAATATAAGTTCAAGACACATAAGGGCTCTAACCATATTTCGACTCGTGATCAATCCATAGATACCGATAGAAAATAAATAAGCACTCAAACCAAGCACATATTCGAGCATCATCGCCCAACTCCTTATCGATTTCGATTTATTTCAATATGAACAATGAACAACAATTTAACATCAACAGATTAGATTGACTAGAATAAGAATATCACAAGTACAAAACAAAAAAATGGATTGGAATATAGATCGAATAAAAGAATTTATATATGAATAATCTTAAAATAAATGTGATAACATAGAATAAAGTCTGATTTGGATTGCGATTGCCAATTTAAAAGATTTATTACTGACGAGCCGTGGCAATCGCACCTATCAAAGCAACTAAAAGAATTATTGAAATAAATTCAAATGGAAGAAAAAAATCTGTTGATAAATGAATTCCAATTTGTTGACCATTACTTACCAAATCTTGCTCTATAATCTGGTTTGCTCTTGTAGTCCAAATAATCCCATACCATGTTGTATTTGAAATAATAGTAATTAGTAAAACAAAAAGACTTGTACAAATTAGAGAAGTAAGACCATTCCCAACAGTCCAAAGATTGAAATCTTTGTAATATTCTGAACCATTCATGAACATCACAGCAAATAAAATTAAAACATTTATAGCTCCCACATAAATAAGGAGCTGCGCCGCAGCTACAAAATGAGAGTTTGATAAAATATAGAATAAGGATATACAAACAAGAACCAATCCTAATGAAAAGGCAGAAAAAATTGGATTGGTAAGTAATACCACTCCTAGACCTCCTAATATAAGACCTAATCCTAGAAAGACTAAAAGAAAATCATGTATTGGTCCAGGTAAATTCATTGTACGTAAAATAAAAGATAAAAAAATCAAATTCTTTTTTTTTCATGACTTTATTGACCCGACCAGGAAAAACTTATTTAGAATGGGTTCCTAATTGAATTAAATCCTAAAAGATTAAAATTACTGTAGTACCGCTATCGGACTAATCTCATTCTTTCTCGAAAAAATAAAAATTGACACTTTAATTTTTATTTCTATTTCGAAATAGAAATAATTATGGATAGAATTATGACTATATTAATAGATTTTCAATCCAAATTAAGCTGCGCTGCAATTCTTACCAATCAATCAAATCCAATCGCTAGTTGGGATTTGTAGCTTTTGTAGTTATTGACCAAACAAAATGAAAATATATATATATATTTCAGACTTTTAGATCAAACCTAGATCTTTGTTTAATGATTAAAAATGACTCTTCAATCAATCTTTAATCAAAGGGGGTTTGCCCATTTTGATTAAAGATTGAGGTGAATTCAAAATTGTTCGAATTGTATAATCGTCAATTACTGACATTGGTAAACGACCTAAAGCAATTTGGTTATAATTCAATTCGTGACGATTATAGGTAGAAAGTTCATATTCTTCAGTCATTGATAAACAATTAGTTGGACAATACTCAACACAGTTGCCACAAAATATACAGATTCCGAAATCAATACTGTAATTAAGCAATCGTTTCTTTCGAATATTAGTTTCCAATTCCCAATCAACAACAGGTAAATCTATAGGACATACACGAACACATACTTCACAAGCAATGCATTTATCAAATTCAAAATGGATTCGACCGCGGAAACGCTCCGATGTGATTAATTTTTCATAAGGATATTGAATAGTTACAGGTAAACGATTTACGTGGGATAAGGTAGTCATGAAACTTTGACCAATGTACCTTGCAGCCCGTACGGTTTGTTGACCATAATTCATGAACCCAGTTACCATAGGGAACATATCGTGAATCTCTATGAATAATTTTATATTTGTTTCTTTATCTTGTTTGAGACAAACTATAAATATAGAAAAGAATTACTTTATAGTGAAAAGAGTTGGGAAGAGGTTGTTAATAATAGATTGCCAAGAGAAATAGGTAAAAGAAATTTCCATCCAAGATTTAATAGTTGGTCCATTCTTAGTCTAGGTAAAGTCCATCTTGTTGTGATAGGAATGAACAAGAACAAATAAGTTTTAACCAATGTAATAAGAATACCCATTGTTGTTCCAAAGACTCTACCTACTTTATTTATTTCAAAATCAAAAAACTCCGGAACGGATATGTACGGAATAGAGATATTCCAACCGCCCAAGTAAAGAACTGCTACAAATAATGAAGAGACTAATAAGTTTAGATAGGAAGCAACATAAAATAAACCAAATTTGATACCCGAATATTCGGTTTGATAACCTGCTACTAATTCTTCTTCTGCTTCTGGTAAATCAAAAGGTAATCTCTCACATTCTGCTAGGGAAGAAATGAAAAAAATGATAAATCCTATAGGTTGACGCCACAAATTCCATCCCCCAAAACCATATTTTGATTGTGCCTCAACTATATCAACTGTACTTGAACTGTTAGATAATCATAGTCGGTGATGACATCACTGTTCCCATCGCTATTACAGAACCATACATGAGATTTTCACCTCATATGGCTCCTCGAAGGCCATAAATAAATCTAAGGGCCAGATCATATTATTTATCTCGATATATTTGTAGGATAAATAGGATCCAAATCTATCGGATGCCCCCCCAATTCCAAAATTTGACCAATGTAATTCTGTCTGTTATAATACTAAAATAAAGTACTTCTGAATTGATCTCATCTTTTAAGAATTTCCATTTTTCTTTCTTGAGCAATAACTTAAATCTTTCAATAAAATACTTCTTGTACAAATACCAATAAATATTTTAACCTATCATTTTCGATTACGAAAAATAATTAGACAGTCGATTATTTCATGAATTATGACACGAATTCGATTTCTATGAATATCGATATAGGAAAGAAAGAAGAAAAAGGATCTCTTTTTTTTTCTTTTTCTATTGTAATTCTATTCTTTTTTTTTTGTTCCTATTCTTCCTTCTGAAAAAAAAAAGGTAAAGGATTAGTTCGTTCCTGATAGTCATTTGTTTAATTGGTGGATAGGAGCGTACTCTGGATCGGAATCATGGGGAGTACTGCCTGATCATTTCTACTAATTTAAAGCCCCAATTAATATTCTTTTATTTTGGATAATTCTATTACTAATCTTTTATGTATCTTGGTGTTCCTAACCATCCACTCATTTTTATTTTTACTCAACTGCTCGGTAGCATTACAGTAATATATATATATATAAATGATAGTAAAAACTCACTAAGGTTGATTCTTTGAGCCCGCTTTCAAGCCAGGATGACTAATCAACCAATTTTGGGACAAATGATCTCATCTTCTTATGTTTATTTCTGCTTTACTGTTGTACATAAGAAATGAGTCTCGATTTTTTTTACTGCAAATTTAAAAGCTGTTTTCTTTCACTCATATAACTATCTAATTTAGTTCATCAATTCAAATGATGAATAAAAAAATAAAGATATATATTCAATAAATTTCACCTTCTTCCTAATAAAGAAAAAGGGAATAGGGAAAAATTTATGTTTCAACGAATCGCACGTAGAGATATGGATAATACACAGAGAGTTAATGGTATTTCATAACTAATCGATTGAGCGGCAGCTCGTAGACCACCTAAAAAGGAATATTTATTATTTGATCCATATCCTGACATAAGAAGTCCAATGGGAGCAATACTTGAAATGGCAATCCATAAAAAGACGCCGATATTTAGATCCGCTAAAACAAAGTGATAGCCAAAAGGAATTACTGAATAGCTTAATAGAGTTGATATGACTGCTATGGATGGTCCGATACTGAATAAACGAGTATCTCCTCTAGATGGAAAAAGATTTTCTTTGAAAAGTAGTTTTGTTCCATCCGCTAGAGCTTGAAGAACTCCAAAAGGACCGGCATATTCAGGTCCAATACGTTGTTGTATCCCTGCAGAAATTTCTCTTTCTAACCACACAATTACTAGTATGCCTATCGTGATTCCCAATACAAGAGTCAAAATAGGGACAAGCATCCATATAATTCCATAGACCTCGTTTAAGGATTTCAATCTGGAAAAAGAATTGATAGCTTGTACTGTTGTTGTATCAATTATCATTTCAACGATCAACTTCCCCCATAATAATATCTATGCTACCTAGTATTGTCATAATATCAGCCAATTTCATTCTTTTAATTAATTGAGGAAGAATTTGCAAATTGATAAAACCCGGCGGGCGAATTTTCCATCTCCAAGGAAAACTACTTTGATCCCCTATTAGAAAAATTCCCAACTCTCCCTTTGGTGCTTCAACTCGAACATAAAGTTCTTGTTTCGGCAATTCAAAGGCGGGAGAAGTTTTTTTACTAATAAATCGATATTCAAAATCATTCCATTCTCGATTCCTTTCTCTATCAAAACTTCGAGTTTCTAAATTTTCATAAGGCCCCCCTGGAATCCCTTCCAAAGCCTGTTGAATAATTTTTACGGATTCCGTCATTTCACCAATTCGGACTAAATAACGAGCTAACGAATCCCCTTCTTTTTGCCACTGGACTCCCCAATCAAATTCGTCATAACACTCATAATGATCAACTTTACGAAGATCCCATCGTACTCCGGAAGCTCGTAGCATTGGTCCTGATAAACCCCAATTTATTGCTTCCTCTGCACTAACAATACCTATTCCTTCAACGCGTTCTAAAAAAATAGGATTTCGCGTAATAAGTTTTTGATATTCAGCAACTCCTGTTAAAAAATAATCGCAGAAATCCAAACATTTATCTAGCCAGCCATGAGGTAGATCAGCTGCTACTCCTCCGATACGAAAATAATTATGCATCATTCTCATACCAGTGGCAGCTTCGAATAAATCATATATTAACTCTCTTTCTCTAAAAATATAGAAGAAAGGGGTCTGCCCACCAATATCTGCCATAAAAGGGCCAAGCCATAAGAGATGAGAAGCTATACGACTCAACTCCAACATAATTACTCTGATATAGCTAGCTCTTTTAGGTACTTGAATATTTCCCAACTGTTCCGGTCCATTTATTGTTATCGCTTCTGTAAACATAGTAGCTAAATAATCCCAACGTGTTACATAAGGCAAATATTGTATAATTGTTCGGTTTTCCGCAATTTTTTCCATCCCTCTGTGTAAATAACCTAATATTGGTTCGCAGTCAATAACATCTTCACCGTCTAGACTAAGGATGAGTCGAAGAACGCCATGCATTGATGGGTGGTGGGGACCCATATTGACTATCATAAAGTCCTTTCTTGTAGCTGGTACATTCATAGGGGGTTCCTCGATTTATTTTTCCATGAATTACTGAAAACGAAAAGAAGTTCATCAAAATTCAAGTTTAAGATCTAATAAATCAAATAATAAAAAAAAAAAGACTCTTCAAATTAACGAGTTTTTGATTCCCGAATGTTCAACTGGCTAATTAATTCTTTATAACGTACTCCATTTTTCTTTGCCAAATAAGACAGTAGTCGTTGGCGTTTTCCTAGAATTTTCCGTAAACCTCTTTGAGATAAATAGTCTTTTTTATGTAATTCCAAATGTGAAGTAAGTCTTCGTATCTTATTAGTAAAACTTACTATTTGAAATTCAACGGATCCCTTGTTTTCTTTTTTGTCTTCTTGTGAAATAATTGAAATGAATGAACTTTTTACCATAAAATGAAATCCCCCTCCTCCCGCCTTTTTAAGATAGTTTTATTGATCAGTAATAATAAATAATGGAATATTAAATAAGAATGTCAGTTTGTTTGAATTTGGTATACACAATAATCTTCAATTCGTTAGGAATTCCTAATTTTGTCAACATTAATCAATCCGATTTTTTTTTTATTCGGCTAGAAATACATAAAGAATGGTATATTTCTTCCCTTACAAAAGAAAAAAAAATTATATCTATATCTAAAATCTAAAAATTTAAAACGAAAAATTGGATTGATTAATTTTTAGATCAAATTGATACATGATTGAATTCCATGTATCAGAATGGAATATGGGATGTAAAACAATGTATATGGACCTCTCCTTGTTTTCATATATTTCATATACTAGACTAGATATGCTATGGGATATATATGACAAATGGACCTTTACCGAATTTTTAATCGTGGACATATATGTATCCTTATCATACTAAACCGACTAGCATTATTGGTATCAAACCAATAGCGATTTATACAAGCTAAATCTTCTAATCGATAATTGGGCCAAAGAAAAAGTTTTAATTTAATTAGTTTATTTTTATCTCTATCAAAATGTTTGCTTTTATCTATAATGTGAGCGTGGTTTTTTATGTTATTATTATTGATAATTTCTGTATTTATATCATTTCCATTTTTTGAATTGAAAGAAATTAGAATTCTCAATTCTCTACGATGTTTAGAGGATAAAAGATTTTCGGGAACAGGTAAATCATAATTATTTTTGTCTTTATTTCTAGTTAAACTTTGATTTATTACAATAGATTCGGTAAAATTCTTTTTATCAATATAGTTTTTTTTTCTGTATCTTTGATTAATTTGTTGTTTTCTCTTATGAACCAATAAAATATTTATGGTTTGATACATAATAAATTTTCCATCATTTTTTACCGACAGACGGGTTGATTCGATAATCAATATTCCCTTTTTCATCAATTCTGTAAGAGTTAAATCTTTCTGAATCATTAGAATATCTAGACTCAGTTCTCCCCTTTGAATAGAGGATATAATAATTTCTCGTGGATTTGTCAATCTAAGCAGGAGACAATATATTTTTATATTATTGATTATTTTTTGATTTAAAGAATCATCCCATCTTAATTGAAAGCATAAATACCTTTTTAGCAAGAAATCAAGTTCTGCTTCCGTATTACTTTTGTATTGCTTTTTCTTTCTACGCTCTTTCCTGTCTGATCTTACATAATCTTCTTCAACATCTTTTTCTTGGTTTACTAGAACTGATTCAAGATCTACTTGATCCTCAGACTCTTTTTCTTCATGATTTTGATTCTTTAATTGAATGGATTTTGTTTCATTCGATGATATAGATATAAAAGGATCGTTATTTTTCTTTTTGTTGATTTTTTTATTTTCACTAACATTTTTAGTTCCATTAAAATTTAAAAAAAGTAATTTGATTGGTATCACCCATGATTTTATCTTATATGCGTTGCAAAGTATCACAAATTTTGGAAAGAACCAAAATTCTAAATTTGATGTGGGACGATCTAGTATTTCTTCATTCATTCCCATCCAATCAAAAAGGTTTTTTTTTTGTTTGGTTCCGGTATCGATCCAGGATTCAATATCGACTTTCTTTCTAAGACCAAAATGGAGAATTCTCCAATCCAAATATTTTCTATGCGAGCTTTTTTCCGTATCGATAATATCATCTTCTGTTAGATGCTTATTGACAGGGATACCTCCCGACATATCAAATAATTTCCTTTTATCTATTTTGTAATTATAAAAAAGCTCTTGCTTATTATTTAATTGGAATGGTAATTCATAAATGGATGAGTCTTTTTTATCTTCATAATTAATGGATTTATATAATAAAATATTATATCTATAGTATTTTTTAAAATTATCTTTTTGGTTCGATAATGAATCTACTTCAAAATTATTTTGTTTTTCATAATGAATTAATTGGTCTTTGTCATATAAATTCCATTTATTTAAATCTTTATTTTGAATCATATGCTGTTGATTCATTCTATTTCGCCATTTTTGCGATATTAAGCTAGACCATCTGATCTGAGATAAATCGTATTTATATTGATAAGTACTTCTTACCCAGTTTTTCCATTCATTCATTACAGAATTTCTAAAATTTGTATCTTTTAATTTGAACTGAAATCTTCCTTGGACTCCAAAATAATCTTTTATTTCATTCTTAAGAAAAAGAGATGTTCCATGATATTGAAAGACAGATCTTAACTTATATAGGTTAATAACTTGGACTTGTGATAATTTGTAAAATACATATGCTTGTGACAAGGAGGTTATGTTATAAAAAATCTTCGAGTTCTTATTAAAATTACTATAATTTAATGCCTTTTTTATAATCGAGATAAAGTGAATTAGTGTATTTTGATTTGTTTTATCAATTCTTTTGTGATTTTCTTTTTTATTATACATATAAATGTATTTATTAATCATTTTTCTTGGTGATTCAAGAAAAAACTGTACATTGATCCTCGGAATATTAATAATAGCTAGAAGGATATCTATATATATCTTTTCAATCAAAATTTTGATAAAAAAATATGATTTACGGACTAATTGAGCATTGTTTCTTTTTAATATCTGTAAAATATTTTTTGATGATTTTAATTTTAATCTTTTAGCATTATAACTTAGTTTGTTAGGACTAATATT